TTTAAAGTAAAAAAATAAAGTGCATTACAAGGGCACTTGTAGTTCGAAAAAAAAAAAAAAAAAATGTATTCGATATTTCGATACAATAAAAAACGATCAAAATGATTTTCCAATTTTATTCCACAGTGATTAGTGATTCAAAGAAAGTTTAATTTTGTGAATAAAGTTATAAAAAAAAGTTCTTATTATTACTTTATTTATAATTTTAATTTAAATATTCTATATATATATACATGTATTAGTTATATGCATATATTAGTTTAGTCAACTCCAGAGTTGACCGATGAATCTGTTGATTCAAAAGTGCGACATGGGTAAATGTCACAAATGATGAATCGATTTCTTACTTATGTTACTCTATTTTTGTTAGTATCGTCTATAATAATAGATGAATCAAACATTTTCAATTGAATTTATTCTTTCAATTGGTTGGTATTTTTGCTTATCCTCGTATCTTTCAAAAATTGAAACTTAGGGAAGTGCTTTATAAACATATGTATAAAAAGAACATATTTCATTTAGCCTTTTCATGCCTACTATAACTAGTTATTTTGGTTTTCTACTAGCAGCTTTGACTATCACCTCAGCTCTATTTATCGGTCTGAGCAAGATACGACTTATTTGAAATTAATTAAATGAACATGAACAATTCATAAAAAAAATCTTTCTATGGCAGTTCATATCTTCTACAGTTACTTAACGTATCAATTTCCAATTCTTGGTCATTGAGATTTATAGTCAATACAGATTAATATTTAAGGATAAATATTACCTCCCCTTTCCCCTTTCAAACAAATTGAAATGATTGAAGTTTTTCTATTTGGAATCGTCTTAGGTCTAATTCCTATTACTTTGGCCGGATTATTCGTAACTGCATATTTACAATACAGACGTGGTGATCAGTTGGACCTTTGATTAATTAACATCTCTTTTTTGATTGACCTCCTACTTCCTTTAATCCACGGGAGGTCAAATTTATATTGCTGTTCAATTATTTAAGTGTAATTTTCGACCTAACGCGATTAACAAGAACACAGAATCACGCTCTGTAGGATTTGAACCTACGACATCGGGTTTTGGAGACCCACGTTCTACCGAACTGAACTAAGAGCGCCTTATTATCATTATCACAATAAAGATTTTGTGACCCCAATTCATCTTGCATATATATCATAAAATTAAAGATTTATTATGTATGTCCAATTTATCTCAATTGATCCCTCGTTACTGCTCATAAGATAAGTAATAGGTAGGGATGACAGGATTTGAACCCGTGACATTTTGTACCCAAAACAAACGCGCTACCAAGCTGCGCTACATCCCTTTCAATTGGTCTACAGTGTCATTGTAGAGAATCCCTGTCTTGTTTTCCACATCTTTACTTCCTCCATTGATATACAAAAATTCTCTTTTCATTTCTTCTTTTTGGTCTCATATATCATATAACAAACATATAATATATTAAAAGACTTATATTATATAAAGTATGAAATAAATATGAAACCTACCATAAAAAATTAATATTTTTTAGTAATTTCAGGTAGAAATATCTATTTTGTACATTTTAATTTTAATTAGGGACTCCGCGTACAAATACAGGCGGTCAGTCATTAACTACATATACACATCTGGTCATATATGTATTACCATTATGTATTACAAATTACAATAAAATTACAATAACGAATAAAGAAAGAGGAGTTTTTAAAATGCGAGATCTAAAAACATATCTCTCCGTGGCACCGGTAGTAAGTGCTTTATGGTTCGGGTCTTTGGCAGGTTTATTGATAGAGATCAATCGTTTTTTTCCGGATGCGTTGATATTCCCCTTTTTTTCATTTTAGTTATTGATATGAGAAGGGGGAAGAAGATTAGAGATACAATCAAATCTCTGTAACTAATCCCTACCCTTGCCTTCTTTTTTTCTTTGTTTTTTTTTTAGAATAACTTATTCTAAAAAAAAAAACAAAGAAAAAGCGGTTTCGCCCTCAGTGAAACTATGAACTCGGGCCCAGGCTCAAATTAAATTAATATTAATAATAGAGTGGAAATAAAAATGTGATGGTTGGGGCAACAATATCATACAAGATACTTAACTGAAAATACTGTACGGCAATTCTTAATTATAAATATAGTTAGAAATCATTATATTACTTATTATTACTATATTGATTGCAACGAAATCTTTCTTTTATAATTTGATTTCGAGTTACCTGCTTCTATTTTTTTTTTTTTTTTTTGTCCTTTATTCTTCCTTGCTTCGGATCGGAAAATTAAAGAATTGAGTGAATCATAAACCAAAGGAGGTTCATGGCCAAGGGTAAAGATGTCCGAGTAACCGTTATTTTGGAATGTACCAGTTGTCTTCGAAATCGTGTTAATAAGGAATCAAGGGGCATTTCCAGATATATTACTCAAAAGAATCGACACAATACGCCCGGTCGATTGGAATTGAGAAAATTCTGTCCCTGTTGTTACAAACATACGATTCATGGGGAGATAAAGAAATAGATCGAACCGACCGCTCGTGTGTCAGTCTTCCAAGGAAGATGAAAAATTACATATTATATATAACATATATTTATTTAAATATAAACAAACCCAATCCTATTTCGATCGGATCAAACATGATGTAGAATTAAGAAATAGGATTGGGATTTTCAGGATAAGGAATAAACAAACCATGGATAAATCCAAGCGAATCCTTCTTAAATCCAAGCGATCTTTTCGTAGGCGTTTGCCTCCGATCCAATCGGGGGATCGAATTGATTATAGAAACATGAGTTTAATTAGTCGATTTATTAGCGAACAAGGAAAAATATTATCTAGACGGGTAAATAGGTTGACCTTAAAACAACAACGATTAATTACTATTGCTATAAAACAAGCTCGTATTTTATCTCTGTTACCTTTTCTTAATAATGAGAAACAATTTGAAAGAAGCGAGTCAACTCGTAAGAAAAAAAAAAAAATTGGAGAAGAATAAATATTTTTTATTGAACGTGTTTCTTCATTTTGATGACTTTATCATATTTTATCATACTAATTTCTACTCTACCTTCCCAGAGTTCATTCTCCAGGGAACTCCATTTAAACTATTCCAACGGATTCCTTCCAATCTCTTTATTTTATGATCTCATTGGAAATCATATAAAGACAACTCTTATTTAATATAGCTATTTGTGCAAGTATTTTACGATTAAGAAGCAACTGTCTCTTGTACAGATTGTGTATTAATTTGCTATAACTAAAGTATACTTTATTCTCGCGAATTACTGCATTTATCCGAGTGATCCACAAACGACGAAAATCTCTCTTTTGTCTACCTCTATCCCGATGAGCCGAAACCAAGGCTCTTATTTTCTGTTGAGTAATAGTACGAGTAAGTCTTGAATGAGCCCCTCGAAAGGTTGATGCAAATAAACGGATTTTTGTTCTACGTCTTCGAGCTATATACCCTCGTTTAATTCTGGTCATTGAATAAATGAAACTTTGATGAATAACTAATCGATTTCCTTTCTTTCAGTTATTCTCTTCCCGTGTCCTAGTCTATTAATAACAAAACGGATTCTTCCAATGTATAAAATAAAAATTCCAATGGCTTTTGCTATTATAACCTTCCCGACCACGATTTTTTCTTTTTTTCTAGGCATTTCACCTATAAAAAAAAATTGTATTGATACTAGAAAAACACATAGTAAATAAAAAAGTAATAAATATAAATGGATATAGTGGGTTCCATCGTTTCTATGGTTACTTCTTAAACGGTGAGGTCTTCTCTATACACCGGAGCCCTTCTTTCTTTCATTTAATCAATGTTATTGTTAACTTGTACAGTTCAAACTCTTTGGCTCTACCCAAAATTATCCAGTACTAGGTCTTTCACAACGAGATCCACTTATACAGTAACGGTATTTAATTATGAAGATTAGCTGGGTAGCTGACCCTGTTAGTCCGTTCTTGCAAGAGTAAGGCAAAATTTTTCTGCTTTTTAAAATAGGATTTCCCCTGCTTAATGGATACCATTTGCTATCAATGGAGAATTCTTTCTCATCTTAAATTTAAAATTTTTAAATTGAGGTGATTGGATTTGCACCAACGGAAACCATACATTTGATACCATAATAGAAGGATAGATCTTTTTTATTTTTAGATATTGACTGGAGTTCTTCCATTCTATCCTATTCACTGGTACTGATCGTTGATACTGGATCAATTGTTTTCTTTCTTTTGTCCTAGCCCATGATCTGAACGAGTCGCACATACACCCTAGTACATGTTCCTCGTCGTTGAGGACATCCCCCAAGAGCGGGGGATTTCGTGACATTTCTGATTGGCTGTCTTGTGTTTCTAATAAGTTGTTTAATAGTTGGCATGTTGAATCATATACATAATGGGCTGGTTTAGATCGATCTTAACCGGATGCTTATGAATTATTTTATTTCTATATTAATAGATTAATGAGATTAATTAATAGAATATTAAATAATAGAATATTAAATCCGGTAAGAAGATAAAATCTCAAATAACGAATTCGTGTGAAATCCTTGTTATTTTTTCTTTTTTATTCAGTCGCTACAAGATCAACAATTCCATGAGCTTGGGCTTCTATTGCTGACATAAAAGCATCTCTTTCCATGTCTTCGGATACAACCCATAAGGGTTTGCCTGTCCTTTGTGCATAAACCCTTGTGAGGGTTTCGCGCAGCTTCAGTAGTTCTTCCGCTTCCAAGATAAATTCTCCCGTCTGTGCCTCATAAAAAGAGGCAGCAGGTTGGTGGATCATTACCCTGATGATATAACATAATAAATGTTTATTCTATCTCGCATAATGAAAGGTGAAGAGATAAAGAATAATAATAAAAAAAGATATAATTGAACAACCGTACAGGCATCTTCTTTTGCGCATTGCATACGGCTCTATAATGGAATTCACTTTTTTTTTTTACCTTACTTACACTTACATGGAAAAAATTTTAAATAAATAAATATAGGGTCTA